TACGGATCAAGCAAATGAGGCAGCTTTGATCCGCTATTCGCAACAGTCGGATTTCCGAAGAGGAATAATTAAAGGTTCTATACGCGCGCAAAGACGTAAACTTGTAATTTGGGAACTATTTCAAGCAAATGTACACTCTCCCCTTTTTTTGGACAGGATAAAAAAATCTCCCCTTTTTTCCTTTAATATATCCGAATCCATTAAACTTATTTTTAGAAAACTTATTTTTAGAAATTGGATACGAAATGATGCCGAATTAAAAATTCTAGAGTATACAGAAGAAGAAACAAGAAACGAAGATAAAAAAGAGAAGGACAAAAAAGAAGATAAGAAAAAAAAAGAACAAGCACGGATAAATATAGCAGAAGCCTGGGACACCATTCCATTCGCGCAAGTAATAAGAGGTTCCATGTTAATAACACAATCGATTCTTAGAAAATATATTTTTTTACCATTTTACATAATAGTCAAAAATATTGGACGTATCCTATTATTGCAAATTCCCGAATGGTCTGAAGATCTACAGGAATGGAATCGAGAAATGCATATTAAATGTACCTATAATGGTGTTCAATTATCAGAAACCGAATTTCCAAAAAATTGGTTGACAGATGGTATTCAGATAAAAATCCTATTTCCTTTTTGTCTGAAACCTTGGCACAGATCTAAACTAGGATTTTCTGATAGATATTTAAAGAAAAAACAAAACGCATCTTTTTATTTTTTAACAGTTTGGGGAATGGAAACTAACCTCCCCTTTGGTTCTCCCCGAAAAGGATCTTCCCTTTTTGACTTTTTTGACCCTGTTATTAGGGAACTGGAAAAAAAACTTGTAAAATGCAAAAATGTATATTTTCTAACTCTAAAAATTTTAAAGGAAAAAACAAAATTGTTTCTAACAATTTCAAAAGAAACAAAAACATGGTTTGTCGAAAATTTTTTATTTATAAAAAGACTAATAAAAGAACTTTCCAAAGTAAATATAATTCTATTATTGGGATTAAGAAAAGTATATGAGTCGAATGAAAGTACAGCCAAAAAAGATTCTATAATAAGCAATGAGATAATTAATGAATCCTTTAATCAAATTGAATTTCCACATTGGACAAATTCTTCACTAACAGAAAAAAAAAAGAAGAATATCACTGATAGAACAAGCACAATCCGAAATCAAATAGAAAGAATTACAAAAGCGAAAACAAAAATAAACCCGGTAATCTATATTAGTCCTGACAAAAGAAGTTCTAGCTATAATACGGAGAGATTCGAATTTTCCAAATCGTTTTGGAAAGTATTAAAAAAACAAAATGACCGATTAGTCTCGAAATTCGATTCTTTTATAAAAAATTTCGTCGAAAAAATATACATAGATATTTTTTTATTTATCATTAATATTCCCAGAATCAATACACAATCTTTTTTTGAATCAAAAAAAAAAATTAGGGATACGGCCATTAATATTAATGAAACAAATTACGAAAGAATTAATAAACAAAACCACAATACAATTGAATTTATTTCAAGTATAAAAAAATCAATTGCTAATATTAACAATAAGACAAATTCACATCTTTTTTGTGATTTATCCTATTTGTCCCAAGCATATGTATTTTATAAATTATCACAAACTCAAGCTATTAACTTTAACTTGTATAAATTAAGGTCTGTTTTTCACTATCGCGAGACATATTTTTTTCTTAAGAATGAAATAAAACACTTTTTCGCAAGACAAAGATTAATTGATTCTGAATTAAATTCTAAAAAACTTACGAATTATCCAATGGATCAATGGAAAGGGTGGTTAAAAGAACATTATCAATATGATTTATCCAAAATTAGGTGGTCTAAATTGATATCAGTAAAATGGCGAAATAGAATTAAGCAACATAAGATGATTCAAAATCCAAATTACAAATCGAATTTATATGAAAAAGATCCATTAATTCATTCCAAAAAACAAAAAGATTCCAAAGTATATTTATTATTCATATTGAATCAAAAAGAGAATTTTCAAAAAAACTCTCGATATGACCTTTTGTCATATAAATATATTAATTATGAAAATAGGGGAAACTCATTTATTTATGAATCACCATTTGAACGAAAGGTAAATAAGACCCCAGAATTTTTTTCTAATTCTAACACACATAAACACAACCCTTTTGATAGAGTAGAAAATACTCCTATCAATCATTATCTGGAAAGGAGCGATATTAGATATAGAAAAAATGATTATGATAGAAAATATTTTAATTGGAAAATTATCAATTTTTATAAGATAAAAATTGATAATAAGAATTATCAAATAAGTGATAAAAACGGCCTTTTTTATCTTACACATTTGAAAAATAAAAATTCAAATCCGAAAATAAACTCTCGAAGTCAAAAACCTCCTTTTTTGGATTGGATGGGAATGAATGACGAAATACTAAATCGCCCCATCTCAGATTTGGAACTTTGGTTCTTTCCAGAATTCCTACTACTATATAATCTATATAAAACAAAACCATGGGTTATCCCAAGCAAAGTATTTATTTGCAATTTAAATCTAAATGAAAATGTTGTTAGTGAAAATAAAAACATCACTGGAAAAGAATGTGTTATATCATCAAATAAAAACATAAAGAATAAAAAGCTAAATCAAAAAGAAAAGGAACTAGCCCCAAGACGAGGAGATCGTAGATCAGACGCACAAAAAAATCAAGGGAATCTTGGAGCCTCTCTCCCAAGAAAACAAAAAAAGCAGAGTGAAGAAGGTTATGCAGTATCAGAACTAAAAAAGGGTAAAAAGAAAAAACAATACAAAAAACAATACAAAAGTAAGACAGAAGCAGAACTAGATTTATTTCTGAAACGTTATCTTCTCTTTCAATTACGGTGGGGCAATGCTTTAAATCAAAGAATGATCAATAATGTCAAAATATATTGTCTCTTGCTTAGACTGAAAAATCCAAGAAAAATTACTATATCTTCGATTCAAAGAAGAGAAATGAGTTTGGATATAATGCTGATTCAAAAGAATTTGAGTCTTGTAGAATTGATCAAAAGGGGAGTATTAGTTATCGAACCCGCCCGTCTGTCTGTAAAAAATGATGGGCAATTTCTTATGTATAAAACTTTAGGTATTTCGTTGGTTCATACAAGTAAGCAGCAACCTAATCAAGGATACCGAGAAGAAGACTATGTTGATACAAATCATTTTGATTTACTTGTTCCTGAAAATATTTTATCGTCCAGACGTCGTAGAGAGTTCAGAATTCTAATTTGTTTCAATTCAAAGACTAAAAAAAATAGGAATCTTGTTGATATACCTTCATTATTTTGGCCCAAGAACAACTGTAGTCAATTGTTGGACAAAGAGAAAGATCTTGATAAAGATAAAAATGAATTAATTAACTTAAAGTTTTTTCTTTGGCCTAATTATCGATTAGAAGATTTAGCTTGTCTGAATCGCTATTGGTTTGATACCACTAATGGTAGCCGTTTCAGTATTTTAAGGATACAGATATACCCGTGGTTGAAAAGTCATTAATAGTACATTTTTCGTATATATGCTATAGGATAGAGGATATATAAAAAGAAACGGATTCAAACATGACCTGTCTTACATTCCATTCAACTATAGATACTAAAACCAATAACGTGTCAATTAGACCTAGAAATATATTATCAATAGATTATTTATTTTTGGGCTAAATTATGTCCTTTTCTGAATGGAAAAATGTACCACATTTATGTATTCCTCTATCTGAATCAACTTAAATTTTAAACTGGATTGATTAATATGAATTGATAAACGTAGGAGTTAATAAAGAAATTCACGCATATACTGCATTAAAATTAATAACATTATTATTACTCATTGGTAAAATACATATCTGTAAGGTGCGAAGGGAGAATTTTTTATGCTAAAAAATACACTCATTTCGGAAGACGAAAACCGAGGTTCTGTTGAATTTCAAGTATTCTGGTTTACTAATAAGATCCAGAGACTTACTTCACATTTGGAACTGCACAAAAAAGACTACTTATCTCAGAGAGGTTTACGAAAAATATTGGGAAAACGTCAACGACTGTTGGCTTATTTGGCAAAAAAAAATACAGTACGTTATAAAGAATTAATTGGTAAGTTGAATATTCGAGAAATAAAAACTCGTTAATTGCAAAAGCCGCTGACTTTTCATTTTTAGTACTTAGTTTATTTGGTTAAATTTTTGAATTTTGATTAATTTCTTTTAACTTTCAACAATTTATGGAAAAATGAATCGTTAAAAAACTTATGAATGTAACAGCTACAAGAAAAGACTTAATGAGAGTCAATATGGGACCTCAACACCCATCAATGCATGGTGTTCTTCGACTCATCGTTACTCTAGACGGCGAAGATGTTGTTGATTGTGAACCAATATTAGGTTATTTACACAGAGGGATGGAGAAAATTGCTGAAAATCGAACAATTATACAATATTTGCCCTATGTAACTCGCTGGGATTATTTAGCTACTATGTTCACAGAAGCAATAACCGTAAATGGGCCTGAACAATTAGGCAATATTCAAGTACCTAAACGAGCTAGTTATATTCGAGTGATTATGTTGGAGTTGAGTCGGATAGCTTCCCATTTGTTATGGCTTGGCCCTTTTATGGCAGATATTGGCGCACAAACGCCTTTCTTCTATATTTTTCGAGAAAGAGAATTGATATATGACCTATTCGAAGCTGCTACCGGTATGCGAATGATGCATAATTTTTTTCGTATCGGAGGAGTAGCTGCTGATCTTCCTTATGGATGGATAGATAAATGTTTGGATTTTTGCGATTACTTTTTAACAGGGGTTACTGAATATCAAAAGCTTATTACACGTAATCCTATTTTTTTAAAACGAGTTGAGGGCGTAGGGGTTGTTGCCGGGGAAGAAGCACTAAATTGGGGTTTATCGGGACCGATGCTACGAGCTTCCGGAATACAATGGGATCTTCGTAAAGTTGATCATTATGAGTGTTACTATGAATTGGATTGGGAAGTTCAATGGCAAAAAGAGGGCGATTCATTAGCTCGTTATTTAGTGCGAATCGGCGAAATGATAGAATCCGTAAAAATTATACAACAGGCTCTGGAAGGAATTCCGGGGGGACCATATGAAAATTTGGAAATCCGCCGCTTTGATAGAGTAAAAGATCCCGAATGGAATGATTTTGAATATCGGTTTATTAGTAAAAAACCTTCTCCAGCCTTTGAATTATCTAAACAAGAACTTTATGTTAGAGTCGAAGCCCCAAAGGGCGAATTGGGAATTTTTTTGATAGGAGATCCAGGCGTTTTTCCATGGAGATGGAAAATTCGTCCACCGGGATTTATCAATTTGCAAATTCTTCCTCAGTTAGTTAAAAGAATGAAATTGGCTGATATTATGACAATACTAGGTAGTATAGATATCATTATGGGAGAAGTTGATCGTTAAAATGATTAAAATGATAATGGATACAACTGAAATACAAGCTATTAATCCCTTTTCCAGATTGGAATCCTTAAAAGCGATCTATGGGATCCTATGGATACTTGTCCCTATTTTTGGTCTTGTATTAGGAATTATAATAGGTGTACTGGTGATTGTTTGGTTAGAACGAGAGATATCTGCAGGGATACAACAACGTATCGGACCTGAATACGCTGGCCCTTTAGGAATTCTTCAAGCGCTAGCGGATGGTGTAAAACTACTTTTCAAAGAAAATCTTCTTCCATCTAGGGGAGATCCCCGTTTATTCAGTATCGGACCATCCATAGCAGTCATATCCATTTTACTAAGTTATTCAGTAATTCCGTTTGGCTATCACTTTGTTCTATCGGATCTTACTATTGGTGTTTTTTTATGGATCGCCATTTCAAGCGTTGCTCCTGTTGGACTTCTTATGTCGGGATATGGCTCAAATAATAAATATTCCTTTTTAGGTGGTCTAAGGGCTACTGCTCAATCAATTAGTTATGAAATACCATTAACTCTGTGTGTATTATCAATATCTCTACGTGTGATTCGCTGAGACACAAAATTTCCTCTCTATTTTTTTCTTATATATTTGTTGATGGCTTAAAGCAGATAGTTATATGGGTGAACAAAAACGGCTTAAAAATTTGCAGTAAAAAAGGTTAAGTCTCATTTCCTACGTACAAGGATTAATTAAACATAAGCAGTAGAGACTGTTTACCCCAAGATTCGCTACTTAGGCATGATGACTTGAAGCGGGTTCAAAAGACCAACTCCATGGTATTTATATTTTAGTATCTATTACGACAGGTTTATTAACATAAGGGTAGGTTGAACAAAAACGAGTGGATGATTAGGAAGACTAAAATACACAAAGGGTTCGTAAAGAGTTGGTAATGTAGATTTGGTAAGTTACCCAAAAGGTGATTTCTGTATCTAAAAAGAAATTTGATTGGGGCTTTAGGTTGGTAGAAACACTCAGGAAGTATTCCCCACAATTTCGATCCAAAGTATGCTCCTATTCACTGATTAAGTAAATAACTATCACGAACGAGATAATCTTTTATTTTGGTTAAAGTTAAAGCCCCTTTTATTTTATGAGTTATGAAGAAAGGAGAATAGGAACGGAATAAAAAAGAAGAATTACAAAAAAGGGAGTATTTTTTTCATTCTTTTTCATATAATTCTTTTTCATATATATATATTTTTTTGAGTTCTAAAGAGAGAACTCTTTTCACGAGTTCTGAATTAGAATGTAAGGTCTAATTCTTTTTCGTAAATTGAAAAAAAAAAATAGGTTGAAATGTCTATGCACTATTGTTATAAAAATATTCTAAACAGTCTTTTATTCAAAGATCAGATTATTGATCAACAAAAAAATGACATTTTACATTTTTATGATTAAAAAAAGATAAGATCAATTCAGAAGCGATTTTTTAATATTTTATTAAATTTAACTATTTTAAATATATATTTAAATAGAGCAAACAGAATTTCGTTGGTATAATTCGGAACCTTAAAATAAGTATCCTACAAAAAAATATCAAGATAAATAATAACGAGATACTCTTACCTTAAATTTATTTGTGACCTCTGAGGAGCCGTATGAGGTGAAAATCTCATGTACGGTTCTGTAATAGCGATGTGAACATTGGTGTTATCATCGACTATGATTATCTAATAGTCCAAGTACAGTTGATATAGTTGAAGCCCAATCAAAATATGGTTTTTGGGGGTGGAATTTATGGCGTCAACCTATAGGGTTTATCATTTTTTTAAGTTCTTCACTAGCTGAGTGTGAGAGATTACCTTTTGATTTACCAGAAGCAGAAGAAGAATTAGTAGCGGGTTATCAAACGGAATATTCGGGTATCAAATTTGGTTTATTTTACGTTGCTTCGTATCTAAATCTACTAGTTTCTTCATTATTTGTAACAGTTCTTTACTTAGGAGGTTGGAATCTTTCTATCGCATACGAATTCATTCCTAAGCTTTTTGATATCAATAAAGCGGGTAAAGTCTTTGTAACAATAATTGGTATACTTATTACATTAGCTAAAACTTATTTGTTCTTGTTTATTCCTATTGCAACAAGATGGACTTTACCAAGGCTACGAATGGACCAACTATTAAGTCTTGGGTGGAAATTTCTTTTACCTATTTCGTTAGGTAATTTATTATTAACAACTTCGTTCCAACTTCTTTCACTGTAAAATACTACAATATTCTGTATTCACGACTTGTCTCAAACAAGAGAAAGAAACAAGCATAAAAACTTTTTATTTTATTTATCTATATTCACGACATGTTTTCTATGGTAACTGAGTTCATAAATTATGGTCAACAAACAGTACGAGCTGCCAGGTACATTGGTCAAGGTTTCATGATTGCCCTATCTCATGCCAATCGTTTACCTATAACTATTCAATATCCCTACGAAAAGTTGATCACACCTGAGCGTTTCCGAGGCCGAATCAATTTTGAATTTGATAAATGCATTGCTTGTGAAGTATGTGTTCGTGTATGTCCTATAGATCTACCCGTTGTTGATTGGAAATTGGAAACTGATATTCGAAAGAAACGATTGTTTAATTACAGTATTGATTTTGGAATCTGTATATTTTGTGGTAATTGTGTTGAGTATTGTCCAACAAATTGTTTATCAATGACTGAAGAATATGAACTTTCTGCTTATGATCGTCATGAGTTGAATTACAATCAAATTTCGTTAGGTCGGTTACCGATATCAGTAAGTGACGATTACACAATTCGAACAATTTCGAATTTACCTAAAATCAAAAATGGATAAAACCAATTCATTGATTCAAAAAAACTAAAAAATAAATAAGGTCTCATTTGGATCTAAAAGAATAATTTCATCAAGCCAAACTTTTAATCAGTTGTTTAAAAGTTTCTGGATAGAAAATTTGTTCCTTTATCTATATTTCTATATTAGAGTAAAGTATTCTTTAGGATATTAAATGAGAGTACTCCAATAACACTATCTACAGCAACTCATATTGCATTTACTTAAAAGAAGTTTCATAAAAAAAAGTAGTCACTTCTTTTTTCCTGCTACGGTCAATAAAGTCATGAAATATTTCAATTTATATATTTTTTTTTAATGAATTTATCTGGACCAATACATGGTTTTCTTTTAGTCTTTCTAGGATCGGGTCTAATTTTAGGAGGTCAGGGAGTGGTATTACTTTCCAATCCAATTTATTCTGCCTTTTCGCTGGGATTAGTTCTTGTTTGTATATCTTTATTATATCTTCTATTGAACTCCTACTTTGTAGCTGCTGCGCAGTTACTCATTTACGTAGGAGCTATCAATGTTTTAATCATTTTTGCTGTGATGTTCATGAACGGTTCAGAATATTCCAAAGAGGAAAATCTTTGGAATATTGGCGATGCAATTACCTCGATAGTTTGTACAACTCTTTTTATTTCACTAATTAGTACTATTCTAGATATGTCATGGGACGCTATTATTTGGACTACAAAATCAAACCAGATTCTAGAGCAAGATTTGATAACTAATAATCAACAAATTGGGGTTCATTTATCAACAGATTTTTTTCTTCCATTTGAACTTGTTTCAATAATTCTTTTAGTTGCTTTAATAGGTGCAATTGGTGTAGCCCGTCAATAGTAAATAAGCAATTCACGTATCGACTACTTGTTATATGTTTATATGTTATATGTGATTCAATCGATTCGATTGAATTGGTGTTTAGATTGAACTGAATAAGATTGATAAGGAGTTGGTTAATGATGCTTGAACATATACTTGTGTTGAGTGCTTATTTATTTTCTATTGGGATCTATGGATTGATCACAAGTCGAAATATGGTTAGAGCTCTTATGTGTCTTGAACTTATATTGAATGCAGTTAATATCAATTTTGTAACATTTTCTAATTTTTTTGATAATCGTCAATTAAAGGGGGACATTTTCACAATTTTTGTTATAGCTATTGCAGCCGCTGAAGCAGCTATTGGACTGGCTATTGTTTCATTAATTTATCGTAACCGAAAATCGACTCGTATTAATCAATCGAATTTGTTGAATAATTAGATGAATTCCAATAGTCATAAGGTAATTCTAATTAGTATATTTGCTACATTAAGGTATGATAGTGTTTACAAAAACCTAAGAAATCAAAGTATCTTGGACTCTTGTTATAAATCAATCCAGTTATAAATCAATTCAGAAGTACATTGATTAGAAAAATTCTGATAACTTTTTGATTCGTCTGGTATCTAAATATAGGGTTTATTTATAAGCTTACTAGGTCGAAAATTTATGACATTCAAAATGTATAGATTCAATGTCACATTCAGTAAAGATTTATGATACGTGTATAGGCTGTACTCAATGTGTCCGAGCCTGCCCCACCGATGTATTAGAAATGATACTCTGGGACGGGTGTAAAGCTAAACAAATTGCTTCTGCTCCAAGAACAGAAGACTGCGTTGGTTGTAAAAGATGTGAATCGGCCTGTCCAACCGAGTTCTTGAGCGTTCGAGTTTACTTATCTCATGAAACAACGCGCAGTATGGGTCTAGCTTATTGATACATGCGAGAAAATTTTACTTGAATCTAGTTGAATTTATTTGATTTTTTTACCGACAAACTCGTGCTCAAACTAGTTTGAGCACGAGTTTGTCTGGTCCAAGTGTATCTTGTATTTACCACGAATTTTTTTACTTGGTTAACAACAATTGTAATTTTGCCAATATTTGGTGGTTCCTTAATCTTTTTTCTTCCCCATAGAGGCAATAAGGTCATTCGTCAGTATACAATATTTATATGTATCCTCGAACTTCTTCTAACGACTTATACATTCTGTTATCATTGCCAAATGGATAACCCATTAATCCAACTAGCAGAGGATTATAAATGGATACAGTTTTTTGATTTCGATTGGAGATTAGGAATAGACGGACTTTCTATAGGACTTATTTTACTAACGGGATTTATCACTACCTTAGCAACTTTAGCAGCTTGGCCAGTTACTCGAGATTCTCGATTATTTCATTTCCTGATGTTAGCAATGTACAGTGGTCAAATAGGATCATTTTCTTGTCGGGACCTTTTACTTTTTTTCATCATGTGGGAGTTAGAATTAATTCCCGTTTATATACTTCTATCTATGTGGGGAGGAAAAAAACGTCTGTACTCAGCTACAAAATTTATTTTGTACACAGCGGGGGGTTCTGTTTTTCTCTTAATGGGAGTTTTGGGTATTGCTTTATATGGTTCCAATGAACCAACATTAAATTTTGAAACGTTAACTAATCAGTCATATCCGGTAGCCTTGGAAATAATATTCTATATTGGATTTTTTATTGCTTTTGCTGTCAAATCGCCGATTATACCCCTACACACATGGTTACCAGATACACACGGAGAAGCACATTACAGTACTTGTATGCTTCTGGCCGGAATCTTATTAAAAATGGGAGCATATGGGTTGGTGCGGATCAATATGGAATTATTATCTCACGCCCATTCTCTATTTTCGCCGTGTTTAGTAATAATAGGTACAATGCAAATAATCTATGCAGCTTCAACATCCCTTGGTCAACGGAATTTAAAAAAAAGAATAGCCTATTCTTCCGTCTCTCATATGGGTTTCATAATTATAGGCATCGGATCTATAACCGATACAGGACTCAATGGAGCTCTTTTGCAAATAATATCACATGGATTTATTGGTGCTGCACTTTTTTTCTTGGCAGGTACCACTTATGATAGACTACGCCTTGTTTACCTTGACCAAATGGGCGGAATAGCTATTCGAATGCCAAAAATATTCACGATGTTCAGTAGCTTTTCCATGGCTTCCCTTGCATTACCGGGTATGAGTGGTTTTGTTGCGGAATTAATAGTATTTTTTGGAATAATTACCAGTCAAAAATTTCTTTTAATGCCAAAAATACTAATTACTTTTGTAATGGCAATTGGAATGATATTAACTCCTATTTATTCATTATCTATGTCACGACAAATTTTCTATGGATACAAGTTCTTTAATATTCAAAATTGTTCTTTTGTTGATTCTGGACCGCGCGAGTTATTTCTTTCGATTTCGCTCTTTTTACCCATACTAGGTATTGGTATATACCCTGATTTTCTTTTTTCACTATCGGTTGACAAGGTTGAAGTTATTCTATCTAATTCTTTTTTATAAATAGTTTTTATAACTAAAACAAAAAGCCTATGATTTTTAAATCGTTCATTTTAGAGTTAAAAAGTTCTAGAATGAAAAAAGAAAATTTTGCTCGTCAATTTATAAGTAAAGTTAAAAAAAAATGAATTTTAACCCAATATGGGCAATGCGCACGAACCGTGTGAATCAAATATTTTATTTGATTCACACGGTTCGCATAAAGTTTTATAGTATATATACGTCATACTCAGTTGGATTCGAAAGATCTTTTCTTGAATTCAGTTAGAAAATGAACCATAACTATGTAACCCTATTCCTAATAAATTGACCCCAAAATAGCAAATCCAAATTATAAGAAAGCCTATAAATGCTACAATTGCTGAGTTGGAACCCTGCATATTTCTAGTTGTTCGGGTATGTAAATAAATTGCGAATATAGTCCAAGTAATAAATGCCCAAGTTTCTTTTGGGTCCCAATTCCAATATGATCCCCATGCTTCGTTAGCCCACACTGCGCCTGAAAGAATACCTATGGTTAAAAATAGAAACCCTAGACTAATAACCCGATAACTCCAACAATCCAATTGTTGAATCAATTGACACTTGTAATAATTCTTAGCAGAAAAAAAAGAAGTATTTGGGAAAAGATTCGTTCTTTCATTCATGTATTTGATTTCACCAATGAAAAAATATTCATTTAATAATAATAAAAGATTACTTTTCCAAAAAATTGTTCCATTTTTTCTCAATGTAATAACTAGAAGTGCGATTGACAATAGTGATCCGCATAAAAGAGATGCATAGCCCAATATCATCATAGTTACGTGCATTATTAACCACTCAGATTGAAGAGCAGGTACTAATATTGAAGATTGGTCTATTTCAGTTAAAAGACCTGAAGTAACAAAGCCTTGAGTCAACAGAACACTTGAACCGGTTATTGTACTTAAATAATTTTTATTTTTTTTAAAAAAAGGAACTATATGAATAAGCGAAAAACTCCACGAAAGAAAGATTAATGATTCCGATAAATCGCTTAGTGGAAAATGTCCCGAATAAACCCAACGCATAACTAATAATCCTGTTAGACAAAAAAAGGTAACTATCATCCCCTTTTCGGATGAATCATATAGTTGTACGATTTCATCTTCTAAAAAAAAACTTATTAGCCAAATTGTAATTCTGATTGAAACGATTGAAAAGGAAATATGAGTTAATATATGTTCTAAGGTTGCAAATATCATAAAAAATCTTAAAAAAGAAAAGAAGACTTTCTTAAATTGAAATTGGGAGTTGGATTTATTATACGATCTATTTATCTTTTTTAGAAGGTGGCATGCCGCCACTCGGACTCGAACCGAGATGCTCTAGCACTGCTTCCTAAGAGCAGCGTGTCTACCAATTTCACCATAGCGGCTTGTCTTGAACTTATAATAGTCTATGACTAAAAAATCGTCGAGAGTGAATAACTAAATGCAGTATACTATTTTTTTCAGAACAGTTTACATTGCTGAATAAAAATTTATTCAAAGAACCAGTTGAGGGTTCGTTATTTTAGTTTAAGGTTTTGGGGTTTTCGTGTATTTTATATTTTATGCTTGAGCTCTTGGAACTAGAAAAGAAAGTTATACCTCACTCAAGAGATAGAATTCAAAAAATGTACTTTATCAACGAACATAAATAAACTATAAAGCAGATAGAAAAAGAGATCTAAATTTGGATTATTCTATATTGTAATTTTGTAACTGTGTCAAATATGTCGATGGGGAAAAAAGCCTCCCCATCTTCGAACTGAAACAAAGAAAGGTAAATCTTTTATCTTGTGTTTATTAGTTTGTCACTAAAACAAGTATTACTATTTTTTTTTTTAATTGAATAATCAAAAAAATTCTTATTTTTATTTTTTCATTTTAAATAAAAAAATAAAAGAATGAACTAAGTTATATTTCAGATTGATTAGACCAACTCACTAGATAATGGATTCAAATTTTATATAATTTTAATTTAATATAAAAAAAGAAGGTTGGGGGCCGGTTTTTTGAGTGGATTCCGATTTTTCCAACCCTTATTTACTTTAACTTAATTAACTTAATTACTTTACGTAATTATTTAGTTGTTTGTTGTACAAAAAAACTTTTTGAATTCCCGGTAAAAAGGGATTTCCCTAACGAAAAAGCTTTTAACGCTGTCCAATACGCCCCCTTTTTCCAAATATTTTTACGAATACGCTTTTTTGATGTTGAAGTACGCTTTTTTGGAACTGCCATTTAAGATTTTAAAAAGGATTCCTTATTGTTATAGCTGGATGTGAAAGACATCTATTGTTCAAAACCAATTACTTAGTCTAGTTACGAAAGATATGTGAAAATTGAATCAATAAAAATAAAATAATAAAAAACTCTTAAAAGATGCTTTTTTTTTCAGACTTTTTATTCCATCAAATAGTTATTCTATAAAATATCTTTAAAATAGTTTGTCCTCATTGATACCTTTAGTTGGTATTATTTATGATTCAAGTCTATATCTGTCTATATCTATAGAACCTGCTGTGTGTGTCATACAAATTGAATTAGTTAAGTTTAACTTCTCTAAAAAAAGAATTAAAAAGTAAAAGACCCTTCTGTTTGGATTTTCATCATTTTATATTTTAGTTAAATGTAATACCCCACCCCCCAAAAAGGGTTTAAGATAAGAACCCAATTTTTGCTTAATGAAAAGATTATTTATATTAAGTGCTCAAAACTGGGGAAAGAGTATTTTGAATTTTCAAGATTAGGAATTTATAGCTTTCGTATCATTTGACCAAATGCAAACTCGTGGTTTGAATATTTGAAGGATTTAGCAAAAAAAAATAAGGACATATAAAATTGAATTATAATTATAAGAGTTAAGTTAGTTTAACTTAGGACATATCTTGATTTTTATTGATCCCTTTCAAATCTTTTATTTACCCTTTTCAAATCAAAGAGGCGAGATCTGGTGAATCGGAAACTATTAATTAATAATAATTAAAAACCTTTTATGCAACATATATATCAATACGGGTGGATCATACCTTTGATTCCACTTTTAATTCCTATATTAATAGGGGTGGGACTTCTTCTTTTTCCAACGGCAACAAAAAATCTTCGTCGTATGTGGTCTTTTCAGAGTGTTTTATTGTTAAGTATAGTCATGCTTTTTTCGATCAATCTATCTATTCAGCAAATAAATCAAAATTCTATCTATCAATATGTCTGGTCTTGGGTCATTATTAATGATTTTTCTTTAGAATTCGGCTATTTGATCGATCCACTTACTTCTATTATGTCAATATTAATCACTACTGTTGGAATTATGGTTCTTATTTATAGTGATAATTATATGGCTCATGATCAGGCGTATTTGAGATTTTTTGCTTATATGAGTTTTTTCAGTACTTCCATGTTGGGATTAGTTACTAGTTCTAATTTGATACAAATTTATATTTTTTGGGAATTGGTTGGGGTGTCTTCCTATCTATTAATAGGATTTTGGTTTACACGACCTCTTGCAGCAAATGCTTGCCAAAAAGCTTTTGTAACTAATCGTGTAGGAGATTTTGGTTTATTATTAGGAATTTTGGGTTTTTTTTGGATAACGGGTAGTTTTGAATTTCGGGATTTATTCGAAATATTCAATAACTTGATTGTGGATAATGAAGTTAATTTTTTATTTGTTACTTTGTGTGCTGTTCTATTATTTGCCGGTGCTGTTGCTAAATCTGCACAATTTCCCCTTCATGTATGGTTACCCGATGCCATGGAGGGGCCCACTCCTATTTCTGCTCTTATACATGCTGCTACCATGGTAGCAGCAGGAATTTTTCTTGTAGCTCGTCTTCTTCCTCTTTTCATAGTTATACCTTACATAATGAATTTCATTTCCTTAGTAGGAATAATAACGGTATTATTAGGAGCTACTTTAGCTCTTGCTCAAAAAGACATTAAGAGGGGTTTAGCCTATTCCACAATGTCTCAATTGGGTTATATGATGCTAGCTCTGGGTATGGGGTCTTATCGAAATGCTTTATTTCATTTGATTACTCATGCCTATTCCAAAGCCTTATTATTTTTAGGATCCGGATCCATTATTCACTCAATGGAAACAGTTGTTGGGTATTCTCCTCATAAAAGTCAAAATATGGCTCTTATGGGAGGTTTAACAAAACATGTACCAATTACCAAAAGCACTTTTTTAATAGGTACACTTTCTATTTGTGGTATTCCACCGCTGGCTTGTTTTTGGTCCAAAGATGAAATTCTTACTGATAGTTGGTTATATTCAACTAGTTTCGCAATAATAGCTTGGATTACTGCGGGATTAACCGCATTTTATATGTTTCGTATCTATTTACTTACTTTTGAAGGGCATTTAGGTGTTCAGGTTCAAAATTACATTGGTAAACAAAAAATCCCCTTCTGTTCACTATCTCTATGGGGTAAGGGAGTTTCTAAAAGAATTAATAAAAATCAAAATTTGAGTTTATTAACAATGACTAATAAGGAACGTTCTTCTTTTTTTGCAAAAAAGATATATCCAATTGATAATCGTGCTAAAAATGTGACACGGCACTTTATCACTATTGTTACTTTTGAGAATGCAAATTTTTATTCCTATCCTTATGAATCGGATAATACTATGTTATTCCCTCTACTTGTGTTGTGTTTATTTACTTTGTTCGTTGGAGCTATAGGAATTCCTTTAAGTCAAGAAGGAATGGATTTAGATATATTATCTAAATGGTTAACTCCCTCGATAAATCTTTTGCTTGAAAAATGGAATAATTCGATGGATTGGTACGAATTTTTCAAAGATGCGGTTTTTTCAGTCAGTATATCTTTTTTAGGAATATTTATAGCGGCCTTTTTATATAAATCGTCCTATTCCTCTTTACTAAATTTTGATTTAATTAATTTATTTCTTAAAATGAAAAGCGGTCCTAAGAGACTGCTTTGGGACAAAATGATAAATGCCATATACAATTGGTCATATAATCGTGCTTATATAGATTCCTTTTATACAATGTCGTTAATTGGAGGAATAAGAAAATCCGCTGAATTGATTCATTTTTTTGATCGACAAGTAATTGATGGAATTACGAATGGGTTTGGTGTTATTACTTTCTTTGTAGGAGAAGCTCTCAAATATTTAGGTGGAGGACGCATCTCTTCTTATCTTTTCTTCTATCTATCCTATGTATCTATTTTGGTAATTTTTTACTTATTTTTTTTAGGACACCCGATTCTTTTTGAATTTTTTTACCATTGGAGTGTCTTTGGATAACATTAAATAACAATTTGAAATTGTTATTTTCTTTTTCAAAATCTATTTTGTTTTGTTCTTGATCTGAAAATAAAGAAAGACTTTTCAAAGTGAAGTTTGATTTTTGTTCTATATCAAATTCACCAGCTAAAGGTAAAAATTTGTAAATTTCTGTTGATAATTTTTTTTTATCAAACAGACCCCCTTTCTGTTCAAATTCTTGGTAATCAGTAAGAATACTATGAATCCGATTTATACCAACTGTCTTTATTAAATTTTCTATGGAAGTTTTAGAGGGTAAAAACATTTCTTTGATTCTTCCGCGATAGGCCCCCTTCAAGAGGGGATCATACATTTTTGGCAAATATTTACTTTTAGTATCGTCATTACAAAATCTCGTTTTTATGTCGAGTATATTCAGAAAAATAAATTCCTTGTCTAGAGCTTCAATTCGATTTCTAAACTCCTTGTTTAAATTATTTCGTTTTTTGTTGTTCGTATAAACCCAATGCTTGTCAAACTCATTAGAGGAAGTTTTATCTAGTGTGGACAGAGAT